TATCCCATAATTTTTTTTATTTGGTTTGACGCCGAAAGGCATTTGTTTTATATGTTCTAATATATATAAATAAGAAGTAAAAAAGAAAGTTATTATTATCTTATCTATTATCTTCTTACTTATCAAAAATTTTTTATACCTACTTGTTGATATTGTGGAGGATCACAATAAGGTTTGTTCAGTTATCAAAAAAAATAGTTAGAATGGAAAACGAGATAATGTGGATTGTGTCGAGCCAAGAATTTTGCTTTAATATTTAAAATATTTTAAGACTCATATTGTAAGACTTTTTTTTTAATGTTTGAGTATTCGAATATTAGAATAGAATCCTCTTTCTCGAAAAAAAGCATTCATTTTTATCGGATAAGATGAAAGATCTTATCGAAAACTTACAGCAGCTTGCCAAACGAAGGCTAAGAGAAAAAAAAGTAGAGGTATGACTGGCATAAAATCGACAATTGGACTCAAAAAAGCATAGGCCTCCGGTAATTTGGCAAAGAAACAACTATAACTACTCGAATAAAGAGCAGAATTAAGACCGATCAAACTAAAGATATTAAGCATAACAGATTATTTTTAAAAAAATTGTATTTTGTATTGAGTTATTGATAGAAAAAAAATCTTTCGTTTTTTGAACTTGCTCACTCAATCAAAAAACCTTCCATTCTCAATAGAGAATAGAAGAAATTCTACTTTCATATAATATCTTAATGGAATTTTTGGTAATGATCAATAAATTAATTTTTTCTATGTCTACATGTGTCGAAGTTAAAATACTAACCAACAGAATTGACTTGATTCTTTCGATAGTTGGGCTGGAATTGACGAACAATCAACAACAATATTAGTGTTTATTAGTATAGAAATCCAAGTGGGGCGTGGCCAAGCGGTAAGGCATCGGGTTTTGGTCCCGCTATTCGGAGGTTCGAATCCTTCCGTCCCAGAGCCTATGTAATTTTATTTTAGTTAATAATAAGAAAAAACTTTTTTCTTTTTATAAAATTTCTAAGGTGTAAGATTGGCTAGAGTTTTACTCTTTTGGCTGACGATTATAATAAAAAAATTAGATCTTTTTCACATATTTCACAACGATACGAGCTCAAATTCCACGCAACGAAAGGCGCACCCATTGGGTATTGAGGCACGATGGGGTTATCGATTACAGAAATTTTAATTAGAAAAATTAGAAAAAGTTGTGTTTTTACCTATCCTATAATCCATCCTCTATATCTATAATATGATATAGGAATATATAATATAGAGGATGGATATTCATCTAAAATTATAGAAGGAAGTTTTTGTTCATCCCCAGAAAACTCATTGTTTTTTACTATTATTTTCTTTTTATTTTATAATTATATATTATATAATTATAAATATAAATCAATGTGAATAAAATTAATATATTTTTAAAGCTTGAGTTTAAAGCTCTCTTAGCTTATCTCTTAGGGATATCGTCTTATTGTCAATTTAAATTGTTTGTAATTTATATAAAAAATGTTAATTAGGAAATATAAAAATTATAAAAACGAACAGTACTAAAAAAGTTTAAGATATATTACGTATCTAATCTATGTAACAACTGTCTTAACTGTGAACCAACGACTATTCATGATTTGATAATTGAATCAACCGCAAATCGGAACCCGGTTCCAAATTCGAGGAATGTTATGGTAAAACTTCGTTTGAAACGATGTGGTAGAAAGCAACGTGCGACTTGAAGGACATGATCTGTTGTGGATTTTTATATCCATCATTCTTTAATTTCTATAATAAAGGATGCTCTTAACTCGACATCTTTTTTTCTGTTTTACTCGAACCCGGTTTGTTGGGGTGTAATGGAATATGATGGAGCTCGAGTAGAAAGTATTGAGCTATTTATAAAGGGAGAGGGGTCTAGGGTTAGTGTCAATAAAAAGAATAAGTTGTTCCAACTTCGTAAGTTATCTTTGCCAGAAAAATAGAAAGGATCAAAATCAAGCAAATTTTGAATCCCCCAGGACATTTTGATAAACCTTTTTAATTAATTTGATTTATATATATCGTGCGGAAATCCCTCATTAGATTCTTTGATAGAAATAAATAATAAAAAGGTATGTTGCTGCCATTTTTGAAAGGATTAAAAATCAACGAAGTAATGTCTAAACCCAATGATTCAAAAAACAAGATGATAAAGGCTTCCGGAACAAGGAAAGACTCTTTTTAATTGTCGCAACAATTGATTGGGATCAATTCAAATCGATGTTAAATGAGACAAAACAAAGGGTATTTTAGACTACTCAATAAATGCGAAATGCTAAACTAAAGGATTTTTTTATTTTGGGCTTCTTGAAACCTACTTGAGTTATGAGTATACAAATGATTTTTTGAGTAAAGATAAGTAAAAAAAAGGGCTTAATTTTAATTCATTTGAGGATTTTCTAGTCTTTTTTATTGGTCATTCTAATTTATACATACATTTTTTTTTAATCATTTTTTCTCGAGCCGTACGAGGAGAAAACTTCCTATACGTTTCCAAGGGGGGTTAAATCTATCCCAATGAGCCGTCTATCGAATCGTTGCAATTGATGTTCGGTCCCGAAGAGAGGGAAGAGATCTGCAGAAAGTAGGTTTTTATGATCCGATAAAAAATCAAACTTATTTAAATGTTCCTGCTATTCTAGATTTTATTCAAAAAGGCGCTCAACCTACAGAAACTGTTTATGATATTTTAAAGAGGGCGGAGGTTTTTAAAGAATTTCGATTTAAGCAAACGAAGTTCAATTAATAAATACTAAACATTTTTTTTTATAAAAACGAAAGATAATGAGGTTGTAATTTGGTAGAACTTTATTTTGTAGTGCCAATCCAACAAAAGTTTTCCTCTATATTTAATATTTTATTTTTCTTTGTTTTCTATTTAGAGTTCACAATTTCTATTATATTTATCGTATAATAATAATAGAATTGGATTTTATTTGTACATTATTATTCAATTGAAAGTAAGATAAAAAGAAAATGCAATTTCTTGTAATTATATTTTATTTTTCATTCATATTGACAAGAATGTATTGAACAAATATAATTAAATTGTGAAATAAAAAAATGAAATGGTTTTTTATGTCTTCTGCCCAATATTTTGATTCAAGGATTGGTTAAAATTTTTTCGATATAAAATCAAAATATTGGATCTAAAAAATATAGATTATTTGTCTAGCAAATTTTTTATTCAAGAATCTCTTTGGTGTTTGTTTTTATGTTTGTAACGGGAATCCACTCAAATAAATTTTTTAGCTTTCTTACTAATTCAACGTTTTGATTCCAATCCTATTTTATTGATTTCGATTGTATCTACATAACATAGGGGGTTGCTAACTCAATGGTAGAGTACTCGGCTTTTAAGTGCGACTAAGATCTTTTACATATTTGGATGAAGTAAGGAATTCGTCTACACCATCGGTAGAGTTTATACGACCACGACTGATCCGGAAAGGAAATTTATGGAAAAAAGAGCATGTCGTATCAATAGAGAATTTGGAACCTATTTCATTCTTATCAAAGCAGTACAAAACTTTATTTGATTTATTGGAAAGAAATGCAATGAATTCACTGTTGGGTCGATTGAATAAATGGATCGAACCCTATCCTTATGGGTTCTAATTTTGTGGTAAAGAATAAGCAACGAGCTTATCTTCGTAATTTGAATGATTACCCGATCTAATTAGACGTTAAAAAAACTTAGTGCCTGATGCGGGAAAGGATTATCCCACGTGTGGATTTTCTTTTTTAGTGAATCCTAACTATTAAATTCCCCATTCTCCATACGAAGATGGACATAAATGTGTAGAAGAAAGAGTATATTGATAAAAATTTTCCAAAATCAAAAGAGCGGTTGGGTTTAAAAAATAAAGGATTTCTAACCAACGTTTTATGTTATTTCCTAATAACAAAAAAACCAATTAGATGGAAAAAATAGAGAGTCCGCTGATGATTTTACCGAGGTATCTATTAAAAAAAACCTTGTTTTGACTGTATCGCACTATGTATCATTTGAGAACTTAAAAACCCCCCACTTTTTGACTCTGAGTTTTAGGTCTGGTTTTAAATGGACGAATTCCAAGGATATAGAGAACTGGAGGGTTCTTGGCAACACAACTTTTTCTATCCACTTATCTTTCAGGAATATATTTTTTCGTTTGCATATGGTCATGATTTAAATAAATCTATTTTGTTGGAAACTTCAGGTAATAGGAAATATAGTTTACTAATTGTGAAACGTTTAATTACTCGAATGTATCAACATAATCATTTGATTCTTTCGTCTAACGATTCTAACCAAAATGACTTTTGGGGGCACAAACGTAATTTTTATTCGCAAATGATATCAGAAGGATTTTCAGTCATTGTGGAAATTCCATTTTATCTTCGATTAATAGCTTCTCCAGAGAAACAAAAAATAGTCAAATCTCATAATTTGCGATCAATTCATTCAATATTTCCTTTTTTAGAGGACAAATGTTTACATTTAAATTCTGTGTTAGATATATTACTACCTTACCCCGCCCATCTAGAAATCTTGGTTCAAACACTTCGGTACTGGATAAGAGATGCCTCGTCTTTGCATTTATTACGATTATTTCTTTATGAGTATCATAATTGGAATAGTCTTTTTATTCCAAAAAAATCTATTTTTTTTTTTTAAAAAGGAATCAAAGATTATTCTTGTTCTTATATAATTTCCATGTATGTGAATACGAATCTATTTTATTTTTTATTTACAACCAATCCTCTCATTTACGAGCAACATCTTATGGAGCCCTTCTTGAACGCACTTTTTTCTACGGAAAATTAGAATACTTAGTAAAACTTTTTACTAAGGATTTTGTCGGGATCCTATCGCTTTTCAAGGATCCTTCCCCACATTCTGTTAGGTATAAAGGAAAATCCCTTCTGGCCTCAAAAGGGACATTCTTTTTGATGCATAAATGGAAATTTTACCTTATTCATTTCTGGCAATGTAA